TTTATACCGGAACAAATGGCTATCTTGATTCATTAGAAATAGGGCAGGTACGGAAATTTCTGGTTGAGTTACGTGCTTATGTAAAAAGCAATAAACCTCAGTTCCAAGAAATGATTTCTTCTACCAAGACATTTACCGAGGAGGCGCAAGTCCTTTTGAAAAAAGCTATTCAGGAACAAATTGAGCGTTTTATACTTCAGGAACAAGCATAAAAAAATGGATGACTACTATTACTACCTTTAGATCTTAATTGCAACTAAGATTTAAATTTAAAACAGGAATTCCATGGGCTTTAATTATAAATTATTCAAAAGAATTTTCTTGATATCAAACATAGAAAATCCAAATATGGAAAGAATTTGCGTCCAATAGGATTTGAACCTATACTAAAGGTTTAGAAGACCTCTGTCCTATCCATTAGACAATGGACGCTTTTCATTCCTATTTTCCGTATTTAGCCCTTTTCCATTTTTCAATTTAATGATGCACTCCTCCTAATATAAGATCCATAGGGTATAGAATATATAAGCAGTTCAAATAAAAAACTATAAAGCGGGTAGCGGGAATCGAACCCGCATCGTTAGCTTGGAAGGCTAGGGGTTATAGTCGACGCCGATTCATCGTTTTGAACGTCTCTAATTCAAAACCGAACATGAAACTTTGGTTTCATTCGGCTCCTTTATGGATGATGGATGTGAACAAAATTCTAAATAAATTCTACCCATAACACCTATGTCAGTTTTTTGTCTGAATACAGACAAAACAAATCACTTTCTAGATGATCCCTCTAGAAGAGAGTCATTCTAACAATCGTTCTAGTTACTTCGTTCTTTATTTTTATTTGAAAAGATCCCGAGGAAGGGTATTTTGCTTCTACCGAGCTAACAATAGGTTGATGTCTCTAGTAAACCAAAGTCATCCTTTAATAGCTATTTTGATTCACTTTCTTCTCTACAAATAAAAAATGGAAGATTTAGTTACGATTAGAAACCTCCTTTGCTTCATCCATGGACCTTTTTACTTATTACATTCGAAGTATTAATTAAATTTAAAACTATGTTTCGCAATTTCATAATCCAATTTCTCACTTTATAAGTGACTGGTGGATAGAAATCACGATAATGTGTATTTTTTTCTTTTCTCGAATATGTGATTGAGAGGGAAAGGATTAAATCCTTTTAGTTTCTATGTTAATTTAGGAAAATAAAGTTTTTGATCGGAATAGGAATCAAACCGAAAACAAAGACCCTTTAACTAGTAAAGGGTTAGAAAAACGAATCACACTTTTACCACTAAACTATACCCGCTACAGTGTAATTATTGTATACAATCGGACCTTTTGTCGAACGTGGAAATTGACCAAATAATAGTAAATTAAATTAATAAAGTTAGTATCCTCTCAAAAGAATACAAATTCTAGTGGTAACTCTTTTGGGTTTTCGTGTATGGAACTATCCCCCCTCCCCTTTTTTATTCTTGCTTGAAGATTTCGATATTCCGTTTTCAAATTTTATAGAATATAATATATAGAATATAATATTAAGTTATTTTCCAATCAGATAAAGCATTCTTATTTTTCTAGAATCTCTTTCAAATTGGTTTTCTTTGAACAAAACAAAAAAAGGCCCGGTTAGGGGCTGAACAGGCCGGGCCGTGGTAATAAAATAAAAAAGACAGGTCTTTTTTATTTTACTTTTTATATTGTTTTGTTGGCACTTTACAGCCCTTTTTTATTTTATTTAACGAAATAAAATTGCTGCTAAAAAGTGTACATATCCATATAATATCTCTATAATAGAGAAAGATGAAAGAAATACTCCTTACTTTTTGTGTAATTTAGCAGCGCCTTCAATTGGGAGAGATGGCTGAGTGGACTAAAGCGACGGATTGCTAATCCGTTGTACGAGTTATTCGTACCGAGGGTTCGAATCCCTCTCTTTCCTCTTCCGTTGATAACTTTATTTTTTTTTCGAATTGTCCAAATACTTTTTGTTCTTAGTTAAACATATAAACATAAAAAACCCTCAAAAAATATAAAACAAACATACCTTTTATTCTTCACGCCCGGGATTACGCCCGGGATCATTAGATAGGAATCCAAAGATGAAGAGAGAAACAAAAAATATAACTACTGTGTAAACGAAGAGTTTGAGAGTAAGCATTCTAAAATCTCCAAGATAATTTTTTTTTTCAAAAAAAAATAGAATAGGTCCTGCAGTTTTCTATCATATATCCTCTGTGAATACCAATAACAAAATTACAAAAAATTATAAAAGGTTTTCAGAAATTCATTTTGAACAAGAGTTTTCCATTAACTAAAAGAAAAATATCTTTTATATCCGAAATTCGTTATTGTGGGGATCCCAATGAATTACCCAATTCATAGATAATAGAAAAAGAAAAATAACTAAGAATAATACGGGGCTTTCACTCGAAAAGGGTTCAAAAATGAAAAAAGAAACCGGGGGAAGTCGGGTTTCTTTCGACTAACCAACAAGTTGAATTGAGGGGTTCGTACTCTAAAACATATATGATTCTATCAACTAAAGTAAAGCAGTAACTTTATAAGCGATTTTCAAATTAAATATCTTATCGAAAACTTACAGCAGCTTGCCAAACAAAAGCTAAGAGAAAGAATAGCACAGGTATGACGGGCATAACATCTACGATTGGATTCAAAAAAGCATAGGCTTCGGGCAATTTTCCGAAGAAAAAGCTACTTGAATATGAAAAAAAGGCATAATGACAGATCCCTATCAAACTACAAATATTAAGCATAGCAGACGTTTTGTTCTGTGAAATAATTCCATTTTGATTGAGTTATTTATATTCTATAAATATAGGGAAAAGATAAAATCAAAGGCGACAAAGAGTCCCTCTTTTCTTTTGAATCCGCCCAACCAAAAGTCCTTCAATTCTCAAAAGAGAATCCAAGAAATCATACTTTTCATACAATATCTTAATTGAATTCTATCTAATGATCAATAAATTAAGGTACATTCTATATTTACACGTATTAAAATCTTAATAACAATTTAATCTACTCTATAACTATTTATCTTGGAGTTGACAAAAAATAAATAGTTATATTATTGATTATTCGTGTCGAATAGAAATCTAAATGGGGCGTGGCCAAGTGGTAAGGCAACGGGTTTTGGTCCCGCTATTCGGAGGTTCGAATCCTTCCGTCCCAGAGCATATCCTTTATCCCCTTTATTACTATTTGAAGTGTTGCAGTTCCTCTCGATTTTTTAATCCCACAGACGGGGTATTTTACTTTTTTTTTTTACTTTTATGGTTTAGGCTTTTTTATCCTACCAAAAAAAGGAGCAGCTTAATCGGGGCTCGTTTGACTTTATCCCTAGCCAGCTTATACGAATCGACCCTTTGGTTTCTGTGCAAGTATTCCGGAGGAACAGGTAGGAGTTAATCATTAAACGAAGGTATTAAACTGCCTTCGTCTGCTCGAATCTCATTAACAAAAATTGAACTAATTGAACTAAAAAGGGTATATATAGAATTCGATCTCAAAGACCTAATCAATGTATTTTTTTTCAACTCAGAACAAAAGGATAAGTTTAAAAAACATTTTCATATAAAAATGAAAAATAGTTTTATTCATTTAATGAATAAATTATGAATTATGGACATTTTCAATCATTTCTTAGAAGTTAAATGGAATCTTTTAGACTTTAAGATAGAGAATTACTAAAGCTTCTTCAGAAAAGAAAGTTATATATCTATATATAGAAGATAGAATATCGATATGGTAGAAAACGAAAACGAAAAGGTATCAATTCCAAAAGAACAAGGGATATAAATTCGATGTCTATGCATTAATTGAACCAATGACTCTTCATGATTCCCTAATCGAATCAATTCTATACTGGTTCCAAATTAAATTTAAAGAATGTTATGGTAAAACTTCGTTTGAAACGATGTGCTAGAAAGCAACGTGCGAGTTGAAGGGCACGACCCGCTGTGGATTTCTTCTTCTACTCTACCCACCATCTTCTATTTCTATAGAAACCCAGGTGCTCTTATCTCGACATCCGGTGGGATAGTAAATAGTCCATGATGGGACTCGAGTAGAAATTCTTAATTTATTTCTCGGAACAAGAATCTAGAGTTAATATAAATCAAGAAATGGGAATAACTTCGTAAATTGTAACTATAGAAAAATTGACGGGATCCCAATCGAGCAAATTTCTAATTCAAAAGTCATTTTTGTTAGAATGAATTAAACCCTTTGGATCAAAGGTGTATAATGAATTGGCCGTAGGATTTTTTTATTTTGATATTGATAGAAGAAGGGTATGTTGCTACCATTTTTGAAAGGATTCAAAAGCACCGAAGTAATGTCTAAACCCACCGGTTTAAAACAAAGAGAAAGGATCCCAGAACAAGGAAACGCCCCTTTTATTTTAATTGTCCCAATAACTAATAACTGGGGTCAGACTTATGAATCAAAATCAATTTAATTCGAGACAAAAAGAAATAAAGGGTGTAAAGATTACTCAATAAAAGAAATTGTCTAATCATTTTCCTTTAGGGCTATTTGAGGGTTATCTAACTTGAGGTATGAGTACCGCTGGTTACAGCTAGTTTCTTTTTCATTTTCAGGAATGAAGAAGAAAAAAGACTTCAATCCTAGTCTAATTGACTTAATGATGTTATGGACTCTTTGTTTATTTATTAGAATTGTATACTTTCTATATTCTAATTCTATAGAGATACATAGATAAAACTAAAACTCCGAATCAAATTCTTTGTTCGCGAGCCGTACGAAGAGAAAACTTCCTATATATAGTATATAGTTTCTAGGGGGGTATTCTTCATTTACACCTATCTCAATGAGCCGTCTATCGAATCGTTGCAATTGCTGTTCGATCCCGAAGAGAAGGTAAAGACCTGCAGAAAGTGGGTTTTTATAAGAATCAAACTTATTGAAACATTTCTGTTATTCTATATTTCCTATTTCCTTGAACGGGGAGCTCAACCCACGGGAACGGTTCAGGATATTTTTATTTTTTTATTTAAAATGATTATGATTAATGATTATAAGGGTAGGGGTTTTTACGCAGCTTCGACCTGAGAGGTAATTTAGTAGAAGGTTGGTAGTGGCTTGTATATATCATATCTATAACTTTTGCTAACTGTTTCTTTTTTTATTATAGCTCCCTTTCCGTTCGGTTCGATTCATAGGTCTTTATCATTGTTTCCGTCGAATCTCATGTTCGATAATGACAAAACTTTTTTTATTCTATAAAATGAAAATGGGGACATTCCCTTCCATTGGATGGGAATCCTACTAGTAAATAGGAAATCGAGTTTGCCTCTTATAATTCGTGAATATATTATATTATGTATTCCCGAAATCCACGCTTTTTCCATTTTTATCTTTTTTATTCCCTAATTTCTACATTTTCTATGCATATAGAATAGAATTAGATATGGACTTTATCGACCCAACACAACTTTTCTAGTTTTTTACAATTTAACTAAGATATAAGATAAGGAGATAGGGGGTGAAATTCAATTGAATTCTTTTGAGCCCCCACTCTATTCTTTTCTATTGACAACAGTGTATCGAACAAATATAATTCATCGTGATAAGTCAAGTTGGATCTATTTATTTCTGTCGGATGAGTTTTTTTTACTTTGTTTCATTCAAATGGTGGTTTTTCGATACATGAGTAATACGAGAGCTTCTTTTGCTTGATTGAAAAGGTAGATAAGAGAGCCTTCGCCTATAAAAGAAAAATAAAATTTTACTATCTATCTTTGTTGAATTTTTTTATTCAGATTGTATCTCTGTTCCTTTTTTATTATCCACTCATATATCCTATCCAATTTTTATAGATTGTTTTCTCTTTGGGTTGCTAACTCAACGGTAGAGTACTCGGCTTTTAAGTGCGGCTAAGATTTTTTACACATTTTGATGAAGCAAGGGATTCGTCCATACCGTCGGTAAAGTTTGCAAGACCACGACTGATCCTGAAAGGGAATGGATGGAAACAACAGCATGTCGTATTGATGGAGACTTCGAATACTATTTCATTCTTACCAGATGGGTGTTCGAGATATTGGAATAGAACAAGATAAAGTTCAGTCGGGTTAATAAATAATAAATGGATAAGGCCTTACGGTTTCAATTAATTCTAAAGAAAGACAAAGCAACGAGCTTCTATTCTGAATTTGAATTAGGTCCTGAGCTAATTAGACGTTAAAAATAAAAAAAAGATTAGTACCGATGTGGGAAGGAATTCTTAACCCATGGGTAAATTCTCGATTTTTTAATGAATCCTAACTATTGTAACCATTTATTTTAAAATGGAGATGTGTGTGTATAAGAACCAGTATATTGATAAAGAAAGTTTTTCCAAAATCAAAAGAGCAATTGGTTTGAAAAAATAAAGGATTTCTAGCCATCTTGTTATTCTATAACATTGAAGAAAGTGGAAAAGCGAGAGGATAGGGAATCCGTTGATAGGTTTACCTGTGTCCAGGGTAACTGGGATACCTTGTTTTGTCTGTATTGCACTATGTATCATTTGATAATCCCCAAATCTTCTACCTTTGATTCAAATATAACCTCAATCAAATAGGGAAAATGCGACGATATTCACAGTTTGATAGATCTCAACAGCAAGACTTTCTATACCCGCTTATCTTTCAGGAGTATATTTATGCACTTGCTCATGATCATAGTTTTAATCGATCGATTTTGTTGGAAAATCCAGGCTATGACAATAAATCCAGTTTCCTAATTGTAAAACGTTTAATTAATCAAATGTATGGACGGAATCCTTTTCTTATTTATGCTAATGATTTTAACCAAAATCCCCTTTGTTGGCGCAATAAAAATTTGTATTCTAAAATGATATCCGAAGTCTTTTCGTTTATTTTTGAAATCCCGTTTTCTATACGATTAATACCTTCTGAAGAACAGAAGGGTGTATTAAAATATCAAAGTTTACGATCAATTCATTCAATATTTCCTTTCTTAGAGGACAATTTTTCACATTTTCATTCTGTGTTAGATATACGAATACCCCACCCTATTCATCTGGAAATCTTAGTTCAAATCCTTCGTTGTTGGGTAAAAGATGCTCCTTCTTTGCATTTCTTACGATTCTTTTTCCACGAATATTGGAATTTGAATAATCTTAGTGCTACAAAGAATCCCTGTTTTGTTCTTTTAACAAAAAGAAATCAAAGATTTTTTGTCTTCTTATATAATTCTTATGTATGTGAATACGAATCCATTTTTGTTTTTCTCCATAACCAATTTTCTCATTTACGATCAATATCCTTTGGAAACCTTCTTGAGCGAATCCTTTTTTGTGTAAAAAGAAAGCTTGCCAAAACTTTTGCTAAAGACTTTCGAATTAACCTATGGTTGTTTAAAGAGCCTGTCGTGCATTATGTTAGGTATCAAGGAAATTTTATTCTGTTTTCGAAAGGTACATCTTCTTTGATGAATAACTGGAAATATTA